ATATTGTTATTTAATCAGATTATTGAATTATTTATTTCTCTTGAAATCCATTTCATTTTAATTCTTATTCCTACACACGTCTTTTTTTAGGAGGTCGACATCCATTATGTGGCATAGGTGTTACATCGCGCACGAAACTTAATAGTAGACCACTTCTACGGATGGCTCGTAATGCTGCATCTCTTCCAAGACCGGGTCCTTTTATCATAACTTCTGCTCGTTGCATGCCCTGATCCACTACTGTACGAATAGCATTTATAGCTGCTGCTTGAGCCGCATAAGGTGTCCCTCTTTTTGTGCCTTTGAATCCAGAAGTACCCGCGGAGGCCCAAGAAACTACCCGACCTCGTACATCTGTAACAGTTACAATGGTATTGTTGAAACTTGCTTGAACATGAATAACACCTTTTGGTATTCTACGTCCATTCTTACGCGAACCAATACGCCCATTCTTACGCGAACTAATTCTTGGGATAGGTTTTGTCATATTTTATCATCTCATAAATATGAGTCAGAAATATACGGAAAGATACGGAGATATCCATCTCATGTTAAAACAGATTCTTTTATACTTACATGGGTTCTTCTTTTTATTTTAGAAAGTTCTTTATTTAGTTTAGAAAGATTACCCTTGTCTCTGTTTATGTCTCGGATTGGAACAAATAACTATAATCCGTCCACGCCTACGGATAAGTCGACATTTTTCACAAATTTTACGAACAGAAGCCCTTATTTTCATATTTCTTATTCCTTACCTTAATTCTGAATTTATTCCTTGGAAAAATAAGTTTCTTTCTTTTTGTTAATTTCAAATTGTATCCTCACGAAAGTAATGTTTAAAAAAATCAACGAAAAGTTCGAATCCTTGTTGCGAATTCTATAAATTATACGTCTCCCGTAAGTTAGAGAGAAAATTAAGATAACAGGAGGAAGGGGTGTAAGATCACCATATATAACACAAAATTTCTCCCCCAATTTTTTCTAGTCGAGCTTCTCGATCTGTCATTATACCTCGAGAAGTAGAAAGAATTACAATCCCCATTCCACCTAAAATTTTAGGAATTCGTTGATAGTTGGAATAGATTCGTAGACCTGGTCGGCTGATACGTTTTAAAATAGTTCGATATATTCCCTTTCGAGTCCTTCTATGTCGTAGGGTTAAAACCAAGAAACATTTGTTACTTTCCTGATGTTTACGAACGTTTTCGATAAAACCCTCTCGTAGAAGTATTTTCACAATGTTTTCGGTAATATTAGTAGATGCTATTCGAACCGTTCTTTTTTTATCCATGTCAGCATTTCTTATAGAAGTTATTATATCGGCAATAGTATCCTTACCCATGGTGAACTAGAATTATTGGTACCCCCTAATTTTGATATAATCAACATGTTTTTTATTTTTATTATTTTTTTTTTTTTTTGAATAATAAAAAATTTAATTTATTTAATTTATATTTTATATTAATTAAAAATATATGCGTGATACACAATCTACTAATTGACTTGACCCCTCTCGGATACCCCGCTATATCATAGTTAAATATACTTTTAGTATTTATAATACCTCAGGAGCTAATGAAACTATTTTAGTAAAGTTCAACTGTCTCAATTCCCGAGCGATTGCACCAAAAACTCGAGTTCCTTTTGGATTTCCTTCTTGATCAATAACAACCGCGGCATTGTCATCATATCGTATTATTATGCCGTTGTCACGTTTGAGTTCTTTACATGTACGCACAATTACAGCCCTAATAATTTCTGATCTTTCTAAAGGCATATTTGGTACTGCTTCTTTGATTACGGCAACAACAACGTCACCAATATGAGCATATCGTTGGTTACCAGCTCCTAAGATTCGAATACACATCAATTTTCGAGCTCCACTATTATCCGCTACATTCAAAAGAGTCTGAGGTTGAATCATATCATTTTTATTTTAATCTGTTATTTCGTTGCAAAGGATAAAAGAAAAATAAATAAAAAGAAATATTGTCTGTCTAAAAAAAAAAAAAAAAATAAACCTCTATTTTTTCATCATCGCTTTTCTTTTTATTTATGCATTCCTATCCCTCAATAACGAATTGAGTTCGTATAGGCATCTTACGCGCAGCTATTTTAATAGCTGCTCTGGCTACAGTTTCTGATACTCCGCCCATTTCATAAAGTATTCGACCCGGTTTAACAACGGATACCCAATATTCGGGGGCCCCCTTCCCCGAACCCATACGTGTTTCTGCGGGTCTTACTGTAACAGGTTTGTCGGGAAATATACGTACCCATATTTTTCCGCCACGACGCGCATATCGTGTCATTGCTCTTCGTCCTGCTTCTATCTGTCTAGCCGTGATCCAAGCAGGTTCAAGTGCTTGAAGAGCGTATCCGCCGAAACAAATATGATTGCCTCGAAAAGATATTCCCTTCATTCTTCCTCTATGTTGTTTACGAAATTTTGTTCTTTTGGGGTTATAGTTGATGGTTCTTTATTAATATTAATTAAATTCCATCTCTACTGCAGAACCGGACATGAGAGTTTCTTCTCATCCGGCTCCTCGCGAATGAAATAATTCATTAATATTACTACAGGTTTCGCGGGCGAATATAAACTCTTTCGTGCTTTATTCGTCGGGTCAGACCTTTTACTTTTAGAATAAATAAATTTGTTCTTGGTTCGTTCCGCCATCCCCCCCAATGAATCATTAGGATTCATTTGTTTTCAATGGAATCTTATGCAATCATGGGTTCTGTCGTTCCTATAGCCTCTTCGTTAATGGTTAGGCCCAAACTTCGCAATGGAGCCCCAACAAAATTTGTTTCTGAGTCAATTTTCTTAGTTTCTATTAACCCAAGGCTCTTTATCAATAATTTTTAATTATTGATATTATATCAGTATTGATGCTTTATCACACTGCCTTTGTGAGATAATTCATAGACCATACATATTGGAATAATATATCATTGATACTTTTATTCTCTCTTTCTATCATCCTTCCATTTATCCACATCCCTTTATTTTTGCTTCGCAACCTTTAAAAAATTTCAGTTGCTACAACTATATGATTGATTCAGTCATATAGTGACTGTTTATTGGAATCTCGACAATACGAAGCTATAAGTTGGTTATAAGTTTATATAGTTAGTAAGCTCATAGTAAGGGTTGGTCAAAATTTTTTAATCCAACTATACTCTAAACTCTAAAAAACTAACGAGTCACACACTAAGCATAGCATTTATACTAAATGGTCAATCTAATTTTTATTCAATCTTATAGAATATAGAATTTGAATTGTTTGGTTTTGTTTGATTTAATGGAATAAAGAATGAAATTTGTCATGTCTTTTTCGTTTGTTCTATCGCTGGACAGAACGGCAAGACAAAGACAAATAAAGACACATTATTTCATTTCTCGTCTACAAATATCCAAATTTTTATGCCTAATACTCCATAGATAGTTCGAGTTGTATAGGAACAATGATCAATTTTAGCACTAATTGTTTGTAGAGGAACCCTGCCTTCTCTGATCCATTCGACGCGTGCAATTTCTTTTCCGTCAATACGCCCGGCAATTTGTACTTGAATTCCCTTTGTATCCGTTTGTTCAGTTAATTCAATAGCTTTTTTCATTGCCTTTCGAAATGAAACTCTATTTTTTAATTGTAAAGCTATATATTCTGCAAGAATATTAGGTTGTCCATAAGGGTTTTCAACTCTTGTTATAGCAATGTTAAGTTTACGGTTTACAGAATGAAAATCCTTTTGTACATTCATCTGTAATTCTTCGATTCCTCGTGTTCGGCCCTCTATTAATAAATTAGGGAATCCTATATGGATTATGACTTGGATCAAATCGATTCTTTTTTTTATTTGTATACGTGCAATTCCTTCGAAACCTGAGGACGTTCTCTTATTTTTTTGTACATAATCCTTGATACAATTCCGTATTTTTTCATCTTCCTGTACACCTGCAGAATAATTTTGTGGTTGTGCGAACCAAAAGGAATGATGACTTTGGGTTGTACCAAGTCTGAAACCAAGTGGATTTATTTTTTGTCCCATATTTTTCTATTATCTCTAAATAATTTAGATTTATCCCTCACTACAATTGTTATATGACAAGTAGGTCTTTTTATTGGATAACTACGTCCTCTAGCCCGGGGTCTTAACTTTTTCACAATAGTACCTGCGTGGACTTCAGCTTCACTAATAAATAAATAAGCTTTGTTTAAGCCCATGTTATTACTTGCATTTGCTGCTGCAGAATAAACTAATTTCAAAATGGGATAAGATGCTCGATAAGGCATAAGTTCTAGTATCATAAGTGCTTCTTCATAGGAACGTCCGCGAATCTGATCAATTACTCTTCGTGCTTTGAAAACAGACATACATATATGTTTATGTTGAGCTAAAGCTTTAATTTCTGTACTCCAACGCGAGTTCTTTCTATTTATCATAAGGTTATCCCCCACTAAATGAATAAAAACTGCCTATTTTACTAAAAAAAAAAAAAAAAAGAAATTAACGACGAGATTTATTATCAGTTTTTGCATGTCTTGCGAAAGTGAGAGTAGGCACGAATTCTCCCAATTTATGACCCACCATACGATCTGTTATATAAATGGGTAAATGTTCCTTTCCATTATGAATAGCAATTGTATGGCCAATCATTGTGGGTATAATGGTAGATGCCCTAGACCAAGTTACTATTATTTCTTTCTCCTCCCTTATATTTAGTTTTTCAATTTTTTCCGATAAATCATTAGCTACAAAAGGATTTTTTTTTATTGAACGTGTCACAGCGGATTACTCCTTATATTACTATTACATTTTAAAAATTGGCATTCTATGCCCAATATATTGATCTAAGTATGAAGGTAAGAATAAATACAATATGGAAAAAGAAAATCCTTTAGCTAGATAAGGGGCGGATGTAGCCAAGTGGATCAAGGCAGTGGATTGTGAATCCACCACGCGCGGGTTCAATTCCCGTCGTTCGCCCATCACATGATTTCAAATTCTAAAAATTCGATTTTCTATATTCCTATTTATTTACGGCGACGAAGAATAAAACTATCACTATATTTTTTCCTTTTCCTACTTCTTCTTCCAAGCGCAGGATAACCCCAAGGAGTTGTGGGTTTTTTTCTACCAATTGGGGCTCTCCCTTCACCGCCCCCATGGGGATGGTCTACAGGGTTCATAACTACTCCTCTTACTACAGGACGCTTACCTAGCCAACGCTTAGATCCGGCTCTACCCAAACTTTTTTGGTTCACCCCAACATTACCCACTTGTCCGACTGTTGCTAAGCAGTTTTTGGATATCAAACGGACCTCCCCAGATGGTAATCTTAATGTGGCCGATTTACCCTCTTTTGCAATCAGTTTTGCTACAGCACCTGCCGCTCTAGCTAATTGTCCACCCTTTCCAAGTGTGATTTCTATGTTATGTATGGCCGTGCCTAAGGGCATATCGGTTGAAGTAGATTCTTCTTTTTATCAATAAAAACCCCTTCCCAAACTGTACAAGCTTCTTCCAAAGCATACGGCTTTCTAGATGTATATGATGATATCTAGACAGATGGATCTTATATGAATCATATGATGAAGTACCACATGAGTGGATATATTAGGAATCCAAATCTGCCGAATCACTCATGTTATGATCTTCTACATCCTAGGTCTCCCCGTTCCGTCATCTGGCTTATGTTCTTCATGTAGCATTCAGACCGAATGACTCTATGAAATTACGTCGATACTTCCACATATTATGGGTAACGTAGGAGACATCTCTATTTTTCCCCGGGGATCTTTATAATTACCACTGTTTAGCTTTTAATTCGCCTCTGACCATCAAATTAAATGTGAATAACCCGTCCTCCTCTCTTTGAAACAAGGGGTGCTTCCGGTTCTGTGCGTGCTTCAAACAATTTTGTCTTCTCCATATTACCATATCTCTAGAGTCAATAATTTTCTATGAGGAACTACTGAACTCAATCACTTGCTGCCGTTACTCAACAGTTTTCTGCTGAGGTTTCTCCCGTAGAGGTACTCAAATTGGATCAGTGATCGATTTCTAGGTTTCGTCGTAAACCTAATTGGTTACTTCCAATTACGTAAATCAATAGTTCAAACCGCACTCAAAGGTAGGGCATTTCCCATTGATATAGGAACTTCTGTACCAGAAACAATGGTATCTCCAATTATAGCCCCTCTGGGATGTAAAATATATCTCTTCTCACCATCCCCATAGTGTATGAGACAAATGTGTGCATTTCGATTAGGGTCGTATTCTATGGTTACGATTCTACCAGATATGTCTTTTTCATTCCGTCGAAAATCTATTTTTCGGTATAGACGCTTATGACCTCCCCCTCTATGCCCTGCGGTAATGATTCCTCTGGCATTACGACCTTTACTACAACGACGCTGTCCATGGATCAAATTATTTCGTGGATTGGATTTTACTTGACTGTCTATGGCTCCATTGCGTGTGCTCGGGGTAGAAGTTTTGTATAAATGTATTGCCGTGTTATTAAGTATTTTGCTTTAAGTTCTTTTCTCTATAAGAGGTGGAATAGAATAACCCGGTTGAAGCGTAATGATCATACGTTTGTAATGCATTGTATGTCCCATAATAGGTCCCATTCTTCTACCCTTTCCGGGGACTCGATGACTATTTATAGCTATTACCTTGACGCCAAAGAAGAGTTCGACCCAATGTTTTATTTCTGTCCTAGTTGATCCTGATTCGACATTAGAAGTATATTGATTGTTCCCCAATAACCGAATACTTTTTTCTGTAAATACTGCATATTTGATTCCATCCATAAATCCATTTTCTTCCCTATGAGTTCCAGTATCGATAAGAATTCTAGTTCTTACTGTTCATATGTTATGGTATGAATATACCATACCAATTCGGTATGTATGGATGATGAGATTCCATTGATACAGAGCCAATTCTAATAGACTTATTGAACGTTCCCATTGGCGTGCATCCAGCAGGAATTGAACCTACGAATTTGCCAATTATGAGTTGGGCGCTTTAACCATTCAGCCATGGATGCTTAACAGGGATCATCGTACATCGTGAATAACCAAATTCCAATTGAAATGAAATCTTTAGGAGGAATCAATGAGAGGACATCAATTTAAATCCTGGATCTTCGAATTGAGAGAGATATTGAGAGAGATCAAGAATTCTCACTATTTATTAGATTCATGGACCAAATTCAATTCAGTGGGATCTTTCACTCACATTCTTTTCCACCAAGAACGTTTTATGAAACTCTTTGACCCCCGAATTTGGAGTATCTTACTTTCACGTGATTCACAGGGTTCAAGAAGCAATCGATATTTCACGATCAAAGGTATAGTACTGCTTGTAGTAGCGGTCCTTATATCTCGTATTAACAATCGAAAGATTGTCGAAAGAAAAAATCTCTATTTGATGGGGCTTCTTCCTATACCTATGAATTCCATTGGACCCAGAAATGAGACATTG